TTAAATTACTATAGTCTGATATATATTTCCTTCATTTTTTTCTTTTATTTATTGTTATTGTTTTCTTTCTCATATTTCCTTCAGATGAATATAAAACAAAAAAAAAAAACTCCAGAGTCTATTTTTTCATTTCATTTCACGGGTCGAGAAATCCACTTCGAATCTTTTTTTTTGTATATCAGAAAAAGAGAGAAGTTCCTATTTTTCAATCTAATACAATATTAATTTAAATAATATTAAATTTAATAATAGGAGACTCAAAATGAAAGTCTCTTTTTCGCACTCACTCTCCATCACATTGTCAGAACAAAAGTGTCATATGTATCGATATGGAAATATTTGATATGTGAAGACATGATTTGATTTAGGTTTCTATCTAATAAATTCTATATACTCTATATAGATAGAAATGGATCTTGTTGTGCTCTGGAATCAAGGAAAGATAAGATGTTGAAAAAGGCTCTTAGGTTGTAACTTGAAATAAACGTTTCTCTTTATCTAGAAAGGAATAAAATATTAATTTATTCCTAGGAACAAGAGGATTGAATCGGAAATATCGACAGATTCTTGTGGAGTCCAAATAAACAAATAAATATGAAATAAAAAGAAATCCACTGTTCCAATTTCATCTCTATCGAATTTTAATATCAGAATAGTGGATATAGTCACGATTCAATGGGTTAGATCCACTTACTTTTTCTTTTGTTGATTTCTAATCTTTACAATTCTTTACAATGGATTTGATTGGAATAATCTAATTCAAAATCAAAATATAAATATATATTTGTTTTGTCGCTTCAAGAGACGACTTATTATTATTCATTATAATAAACAAATGTTCAACTTTCTTTTAGAATTACTCTACTCTAACTCATTAGAATAATAACTTATTAGAGTTAAATTATACAATTTCTAATTAAATTACTCTACTCTAACTCATTAGAATAATAACTTATTAGAGTTAAATTATACAATTTCTAATTAAATTATTATACATATACAGTTGGTTTTTTATGACCAATAAAAACTTATTACCAATAAAAACAACATTCCTATTCTTCGTTTCAATATGAATACTACTATTTCACTGGAGTTTTATGAAAAAATAGTCAAAAGCCCCTTATCGGATTTGAACCGATGACTTACGCCTTACCATGGCGTTACTCTACCACTGAGTTAAAAGGGCCGTTCGATTCAATTACTGAATGAATCAGTAGACGGATAAGATCTATTTATATATAATAAGATCTATTTATATATACTTTATATAAGTATATGCAGTAGACTCATAGTGGCTAGTAGCTCTCAGGAATGAGAATTCTAATTTACTTAACGTGTAGAGGGTAAAAGGGGTTTATTGATATTGGATTTGATAAATATCAATGCAATGAATTGTTTCAAGGCCGATCATAATTGGCTTATCAGAACAGAACGAAATTCATTTATTTGATTAATACATGTACCTTAGCAATTCGACATAGATCTATCTATTTTATCGAAAAATGTGATGAAGAGATTTGCTTTGTCCACCGAACCCGCTTTTTAGAAAAAAAAAAACACACACATAATTTTCGATAACTTCTTGCTCCCTCTTCCCAAAATTCCCGATTTACTTTTTGTTAATTTACTGGCTTAGTGTGAGATAGAAATATGCCTGTCTCGTCGTAATAATGAGTGAATCAATGAATGAAAGTGGAAAAATGAAGGTTAACTCCCTTTTTTATGTTTGTGTCTTTATGTTTATGTCACACCAATCACTTCCCGAAAGGATCTTATACTTTGTATTATTAATATAATCTAGTTTCTCTTTATAATATCTATTTATATAATAGATTGAATTTATCTAATTCATTTCTATATAGAATAGAGTGACGATTAAAATGAATGATTTACTGAAGTCTAAATCATGAATCAAAAATGGAAAATCATAAAAGATGGAAAAAGCTTTCGGATCTAGTCATTCCATTATATTGACAATTATATTGACAATTTCAAAAAACTGCTCATACTATGAGCATAGTATGGTCGCGGTCAGGCAAATATGCCCCCATCGTCTAGCGGTTTAGGACATCTCTCTTTCAAGGAGGCAGCGGGGATTCGACTTCCCCTGGGGGTAGGGTACTACGAAAGGAAGTTGATCATGGATTATCAATAAACCTAGAATTGATTCTTCCTGGGTCGATGCCCGAGCGGTTAATGGGGACGGACTGTAAATTCGTTGGCAATATGTCTACGCTGGTTCAAATCCAGCTCGGCCCAATAATTCGCTGATCCGCCATAACATAAAATGCCCATTTTTTTTTTTATTTATTTTCTTTTCCAGAAAAGCCAAACAAAAAAAATTAGGGAAGAATAAAAAAAGTCCAATTTTCTGATATATCCATCCCTACCGCTATTTGTTTTTTATTTGTTCTATTTATTTAGTTGTTCTATTTATTTAGTTGTTCCCATAAATTCTGACCTTGATAACGCTCTAGATTCATATCAGGATCCTGAAATAGAAAGTTTAATGAAAAGAAAGAGTAAAGTAAACAAAAAAGACTCTTTTTTTTTTTTCATTTTGAAATTGATTATTGATCGATTTATTTGGCAATAACGAAAGGATTACTAGTAACTAGTAATCCGCGTCGCTCTCACTTAAGTGCATACCCGTATGGATATCAATATATCACTCGCGCCTTTGTTTGTTACAACACGGCGATTCGAATCGAAAATATAAAAAATGGCTTGAATAAAATCATAAGACTATCTATGCTGTACACTTTTCTTTATTTCCCTGGGATTGTAGTTCAATTGGTCAGAGCACCGCCCTGTCAAGGCGGAAGCTGCGGGTTCGAGCCCCGTCAGTCCCGATGGATACAATTAAAAAAATACATCAATCGATCCCTCCGTTTTCTGTCAAAGGGGATATAAATGATAGAATTTCATTCCCAACGATATCTTTTTTTTTTTTTTATTTTTTTCTTTCTATTTTTGTTGGGGTTTATTTGTAAACTATTTGTAAACGGTGAAAGTGGAAAAGCAGTCAGATGATACATCATCAGATGATTGTACAAGGAAGACGGTAGATTATCGAAAAGAAAGAGTGGAAAAGAATATATAAATAAAGGAAAGGAATTCTTTTGATTGGACCAGGAATCCGTTTTTGTATTCGGTGTGGATAAAAGATCTTCCTATGTTATACTATTCAATTCTCGACGGTGAATCGATTTGATAGCTTAGATATTGTTATTCATGATATTGATCCGATTCGATGTCATTGAAATGTAAGGCATTGCATTGAATTTACAAGCGACAAATTTATCATCTCTATGGGATTAAATCCCGAGTTATTGCGAAGGAAAAAAAAACAATGAAATTATGGAAGTAAATATTCTCGCATTTATTGCTACAGCGCTGTTTATTCTAGTTCCTACCGCTTTTTTACTTATAATATACGTAAAAACTGTCAGTCAAGGTGATTAATTTTAATGAAACTTGACTTTTTATCAAGGATTTAAGAAAAAAAGGATTCCAATTTCACGTCTTAAATAAAATGAATGGACTAGAATCAGCAGTATCCTATAAAACTCGATAGTATGGTAGAAAGATTCATATTTTTTTCTACCATACTATCTATTATTGTAATGTATAAAGATACAAGCTTAATATACTTAATATAGATGAATCCACAATATGTATCTTCATACATGTCGATATCAATTAAATATATGTACTGTACATAGTATCTCAATTTTATTTCTTCGCTTGATCTATTTTATTTGTGTTGATTTCAATCAATCTGAAATAATTGAAAGGCAAGTCTTACGATTTTCTAATTCTTTCATTTCATGGATTTGATTCTCGTTTCGAAAAAAGGGCATACCCTGCCGATTTTGAATTTTACTTCTTTTCTTTGATCCATGATATGAAATGAGTCAATAAAGCATGGCATAAATGAAATTTAAATAAAACAGGGGGTAAGTGTGCAATATGTGACTACACTAAGGCAAGATCTTATTAAAAATATAAAAAAAAAAAGAACTACTTTTTTTCTCTTTGAACAGTAAAGAGGGAAGGAAATAAAAACAAGCAAATACAGAAAACAAAGGGGGGGGCTCCTTGTCCCTCATTGTCCATTTATAACTCTGGTAACAGCTGGTTCATCAAAATAGAAAATTTAGGAAGAATTCTTTTTCTTTTTTTTTAATAAATTGCCTATCATCCGGATCCCTTTTACTTTCGAAATACGAACATGGGAATTATTGAAATGTTTGTTTGATTTTGATTGAAAGGGTGTTATTCGTCTATATTATTGATCCATATTATTCATAGAATACATTACTCCACTAGAATCCAAGAATTTCGAAATGAAGACTAAATAGTTAAAAATAAAGGCTTTGCAAAACGATCTAGAAAACAATTGATACGGTTTGATTCCTCAACCCAATTAGGAGTACCCCTAGAGCCCACTTCTTCCCCATACTACGAGTGAAAGGGAAAATGTAAAGACTACCATTAAAGCAGCCCAAGCAAGACTTACTATATCCATGTGTATTATGTCCCCTATCTCTATGAATATGAAACAAATATGAAGGAATTTTTCCATTATTGTTCACTAATAATAGTGGAATTACTGGCGCAGAGTCAAAAAGAACAGGGAATTCTGACACACCACCGTTGATGAAACACTTCAATAAATCCGCTTAGAACAAGTTCTTATATGATTTCTAGTAAAATCGAGAACCATTAAGCACAAGCAAAATACGCAGTAACACTTTTGGAAGTATCAAAAGAATGTTACTCACATGTATCAATAATAAGACTTATTCTTTCTTTTGGTGTCCCTCATTAAGTAAAAGCCAATTATCTATCCAATCTAATATTAATTGGATGCCTGAACACTCAGAGACTTTCATCAGTCTGTCTACAAAGTATCTTCCAACCCTTCTACAATACAACTATTCATTAGTTAATTAGACACTCCCGTTATCCAATCTAATTCAAGACTCCCCTAGTAG